TATTTATAGTTTTATCTTTTCTCCTACCCTCAGAAGAATAAAGCATCCGCACTAACACTTTGATTCTAATTTTCTGAAAGGTAACTATCTCGATTTCGTATATCATATACTTTCGTATAGAATATATCAATTTCTATAGAATTTTTTTTGAGAAAGCCTTTTCTTCATCTTCATAAGAAAGAAAAGACTTACTATCTTTGGGATCTGATACTACACCGCTGCTCAAAACCTTAGGGTATTTACTTTATTACATAAGTGAATTCCTAACATTTCTATCATGATAGAAGGAAGCAGTTTTTATTGTATCGGCCTTCAACCTCGCTAATTGATCTTTACGGTGCTTCATATATCAATTATATCTTTTTTATCCATAGAAAAAAAAATATAGGCATATCTATTTCTTCATATTTCGACTTCTATGAAGTTTCTTTCTTTGCTACAGCTGATAAAAATCGTTATTTTGGACGATATATATGTAGAAAGCCCATTTTTTCTAGTATTTAGTAGTATTAGCGGATTTGCTCGTTATTTTTGTTTTTCTTTATTTTCTATAGTAGAGATAGTCGCACGTAATGACAGATCACGGCCATATTATTAAAAGCTTGGGGTAAGAACGGATTTCGTTCGAGTGCCCGAAAATAATATTCCAAAGCTTTAGTATGTTCTCCGTTACTTGTGTGGATAAGACCTATGTTATAAAGTATATAACTTCGATCATAGGGATCAATTTCCAGTCGCATAGCCTCATAATAATTCTGTAAAGCTTCTGCATAATTTCCTTCCGATTGAGCCGACATCCGTTACGGTCGTCATTCGGTTAAAAAAGATCTCCGTTCCAGAACCGTACATGAGATTTTCACCTCATACGGCTCCTCCTTTAGGTGTATAATCATAACAATACTACATAGAATAGAATCAAAAACGATTGCAGTATTCTCATTATCAACTGAGCAGGGCTAGTGTTTTTACAATAAATTTCTAGCCAACCTTCCTGTAAAAGATTTTTTTTTAATATCAAGTAGGTTTATACTGTACTGTATAAAAAAAGGTAACTCCAACAATTTCTTTGTCCCCAACGCCGCTTAATTTACCGGAATTAGTCACTTCAACAGTCTTCGATGGTTATATGGGTATCCGAAAAAATACGAACGAGATGGATGTTTGTTGTCCCAACCATTCTTCTTAGTTCCGATCGCGATAAGAAGGGAGGGATGTTTTTTTTTGACAAAGTTTTTGTGTTGTTGATTACTAAGCGTAGTGCCTCTTCCCCCATGCCGTCTATTGATACTAGTGAAGTAGGGTCGACCTAACTCCATAGGTATAGGTATAACCCTTCGCTTAATACTATAAACGTAAAATGGAAGCATATTAGGGTGCATTAATCGGGGATACGCGACAGAGGGAATTAATCGTTTTTTTTTACAAACTTCACCTTCAGCGAGCGTAGGTTTTTATTTCAATCTTTTTCTTTCTCTCTGAAAAATGTTTCTTTCTTTTAAGACTGATATTGGTAAAAAAAAGATAATCAAATCGCACCATCTCTGTAATAAGTGAATGCCTCTTTTTCTCCTGAAGTTGTCGGAATTATTCGTAATAAGATATTGGCTAAAATTGAAAAGGTTTTATCAATAAAATTTCCATTTATCCTAGATTTAGGCATAGATAGCAATCCATTCTATAATTGAATTATTTATTTTATTTATCGCATGATAAAATAATCCCACAAACAACGGAATTGTACAATTCCAATACAGTACGAAATGGCGTAAAAATGGGGACTCATTAATCAAATTTGTTTATTCTATGGCTCCAAAGAAGGCGTTTTTTGATAAAAACTTTTTATTTTATAGTTTGAACTGCTTGTATGGCCTACTCGGGAATATGAATGACTCACTATTCAACTGGTTTCTGGGCCATAATTATTATGTAGGAGAGATGGCCGAGTGGCTCAAGGCGTAGCATTGGAACTGCTATGTAGGCTTTTTGTTTACCGAGGGTTCGAATCCCTCTCTTTCCGCACTTTTAAATTAATCGATGTTACTGACCCCAATGTTTCAAGTAACAATGGATATCGCTACTCCAATTTTCTTTATGTAATATGTAGAAAATAAAATAGTGGAAAAAGCGGGCAAGGAACGAAAATATTCCTATATCCGTGTCTATGATCCATGAATAGCAGAAAATATTTGAATAAAAACCTTTTAATTTTAGTTAGGCTTAAGTCTGACGAGAATAATATTCTACAACCAGCAATTCATTTATTTTCAAACCAATCCATTTATTATCTATTATTTGATTTACTAATCCTTTATATTGGAAGGGGTGAAGAGTCAGATGGTTTGGCACTTCTTCACGGGAGGCTGAATCAAGATAATTTTGAATCAGAGTTCTAGATTTTTGTTCATCCTTCGCTGTAATAATATCTTCAGGTTTGCAACGATAACTTGGTATATCTACTATACGACCATTAACTAAAACATGTCTATGGTTAATTAATTGCCGGGCTTGAGGAATAGTTGAAGCCATACCCAATCGAAAAAGTATGTTATCCAGGCGCATTTCAAGTAATTGTAGTAAAATCCGACCGGTTGACCCTTTCGCTTTTCCGGCGATATGAACGTATTTTATTAATTGTCGTTCTGTAATACCATAATGAAAACGCAATTTTTGTTTTTCTTCTAAACGAATACGATATTGAGATTTTTTACTGGAGCGCGATTGGTTTTTAAGTTCACTTCCGACTGTAGGCCTTTTATTAGTTAGTCCTGGTAGAGCTCCCAGACGACGTATTTTTTTAAAACGAGGCCCTTTGTAACGTGACATAAATAAAGACTCCTTTTTTGAAAATAGAAAATCTTATAAATCAAAGTTAAAACTAAACTAAATAACAAATATGATAAATGAAGCGAAATCCACTAAAATATTGTACTATAACGAAGAATTAGATGAATTATATCGCCGTTCGAACCTTATTTTATTGTATATAGAAAATAGAAAAAGTAGGTTCTTTTCTCGGTTTGTTCTACAGAGATTTAATTCCCTCAATTTATTCCTAAAATAAATATATAAAATAAAGAATATAAATATATATATATAATAAATAATAAAGGCATTCTCAATTAAGTAAAAAACAAATATAAAAAAGCCGGCTATCGGAATCGAACCGATGACCATCGCATTACAAATGCGATGCTCTAACCTCTGAGCTAAGCAGGCTCGCACAACAGAAATTGTGCATGTATAGGAATTTTATAAATTCCTGTACTGGGATCTTAGTTATTAGTTATTCATAACATAAGAATTAGTATGTCGTAACATAATTAAATTAATAGGAACATAGAAAAATATAGAATATCCAATATTTATTGGATATTCTGGTACATAAAATAAAGAACATAACAATTTGAAAATCGGGATTAATAGTTAATAGAATATATTATGTTTATCAATAAACCAATATCTTTATCTTAATTATTAGTATAATAATATTTTTTTTTTCAGTTTTTAATTCAAATACCTACCATTTTCTTTAAATACTTTAATTTCATTTTTATTCATTTTTTTGAGTATTTTCAATTCTTTATTTCTATCGAATTTCTATTTCATTAGATAGAATCAAAAAATATAAATATTTAAATTCCTAAATGAATGTTTGATTCTAAATTAATAAATGGATTTATTATTTAATCTATTATCTATATATAATACTAAATGAAAGATTTTTATTCGGAAAGAGAAAAAAACTCAGACGAAAAAAATCGACCGTTCGAGTATTCCTAATTGCATCAAAAGGTGATAGAAGAGGGGACGCATAAAATAGATCTATATGTGGTATATAGGGTTGTATGTTGAATTGCGAATACGAAAATAATAGAATAATTTCTGATTCGACCAAATATGGATATTCGATATGGATAAAATAAAATCAATCAAACGGGGAGAAACATTTTTCAATATAGGAGTCGGTATCTACTGAATTCAACAGTTTCGGTATTTAATTCTCATAATAGAAATAATATAAATAAAAAAGTATCCCAATCAATCTCAAATAAAAAAAGGGGGGTATGGCGAAATTGGTAGACGCTACGGACTTAATTGAATTGAGCCTTGGTACGGAAACTTACTAAGTGAGAACTTTCAAATTCAGAGAAACCCCGGAATTCACATATAGGCAATCCTGAGCTAAATCCTGTTTTCCGAAAACAAATCAAAGAGTTAATAAAGCGAGAAAAAAGGGATAGGTGCAGAGACTCAATGGAAGCTGTTCTAACAAATGGTGGAGTTGACGACATTTCCTTTCGCACTAGTAAAGGAATACTTACCTTACATTCTAATTCTAGAAAGGATCTTTGAATTGATTAATGAAAACTCCAAATCTCTATTTGTGAATATTTTTCTAACAAATGTGAATGAAAGATTTGAATCAAATCAATTTCAGATTGAAAAAAAAATGGAATATTCATTCATGAAATCATTCTCTCCACCACAGTCTGATAGATCTTTTGAAGATCTGATGAATCGGACGAGAATAAAGATAGAGTCCCATTCGACATGTCAATACCGACAACAATGAAATTTATAGTCAGAGGAAAATCCGTCGACTTTGTAAATCGTGAGGGTTCAAGTCCCTCTATCCCCAAAAGGCCTTCTTAACTCTCTAATTATCATTCTTTTTGTTTAGTTGACATAGATTCAAGTAATCTCATAAAATGACTATGATGAGTTAAGAATGGTCGGGATAGCTCAGCCGGTAGAGCAGAGGACTGAAAATCCTCGTGTCACCAGTTCAAATCTGGTTCCTGACACATGATTCTTTTGTATGAGTATCATACACCCATATGTATTTTAATGAATTTGGGGGATAGATACTCATTTCTTTATTGGCGGTTTAGATCTCTGTGTATATAAAGTATTAAATAAAATGAATTGTTCTATTTTGTTTCCCTTTTTTCCCCTTCCAAAAAGAATATTAATACTTGAATAATAATCTTCGAATGGTT